TTAGCCAATGATCTAATTATAGGAATAATTGGAACTTTTGTATCAAGCTTTTTCATAACATTTTCTATTAGAAATGAATTTTCCAGCATTTGACTCCGTACCACTGAAGGATTTCGCCGTACACTGGAAAAATAACCCAAAAAGTAGAATGAATGCTCGGATAATTGGTTTATATGGATCCGTCCTGGTTGAGACCAAACATAAAAATGACATTGCCATAAATTGATAAGATAGTATTTCCATTTATTCATCACAAGAGGGGTATTCTTAGAAGCCAGAATAGATTCTCCTTTATATCGAGCATAATGAATGAAAGGGTCCTTGAAAAACCATAGGGTAGACAGAAAATCCTTAGGAAAGACTTTTACAAGATATTCCATTTTTCCATAGAAATAGATTCGCTCAAAAAGGACTACCGAAGATGTTAATTGTAAATGAGAAGATTTGTTACGGAGAAAAAGGAAGATAGATTCGTATTCACATAGATAAAAATTATATAGGAACAAGAAGAATCTTGGATTCCTGAAAGTAGAAATCGATTTTTTTGAAATAATAATAATGTTCCAATTACAATACTCGTGAAGAAAGAGCTTTAATAAATGAAAAGAAGAGGCATCTTTCACCCAGTAACGAAGGGTTTGAACCAAAATTTCCAGATGGATAGGGTAAGGTATTCGTATATCTGACACATAATTTAAATATGGAAATTTATCCTCAAAAAAAGGAAATATTGAATGAATTGATTGTAAATTATAAGATTTTACGATTTTTGCCTCCTCTAAGAAAGAGATTAATCGTAGGGAAAATGGAATTTCCAGAATGACGGCAAACCCCTCTGATATTATTTGAGAATATAAATTCTTGTTGTACCCACAAAATTGATTTTTGTTAGAATCATTAACAGAAATAATCAAATGATTCTGTTGAGACATTCGAGTAATTAAACGTTTTACAATTAATAAACTAGATTTATTGTCAGAACCTATATTTTCCATCAAAATGGAGCTATTTAAACCATGATCATAAGCAAGTGCATAAATATATTCCCGAAAGATAAGTGGGTATAGGAGGTCATATTGCTGAAACCTATTTCGTTCTAAATATACTTGAGATTCCTCCATTTTCAAAAATTCAATTTGAGACAGGGATAGGGGATTTATTGGGTTCTCAAATGATACATAGTGCGATACAGTCAAAACAGGGTATTCTATTATAGTAAAAAAATGAAAAATGAATAGATACCTCGAAAACAAGTAAAACTCATCAACGGACTCTCTCTACTCGTTTTTTTCGATCTAATTGTTTTATGTTCATTCTAGAATAACAATAGAGTTCGAAATCCTTTATTTTTTCAACCCAATCGCTCTTTTGATTTTGGAAAAAAAAATATCTTTATCAATATACTCTTTCTTCTACACATTCAGCGCCACCCCAGAATGGAGAATAGTTAATAGTTAGGACTCATAAAAAAATCAATAATCCATTTTATTTTTTTCATAGGAAAAGCTTTTCCCACATCAAGCACTAATCTATTTTTAACGTAAAATTAAATCGGGTAATCATTCAAATTCAAAAATGAAAGCTCGTTGCTTTTTTTTTCCCTATAATTGGAGCCGCCAGGCTCTATCCATTTATTAATTCAACCGAACTTTGATTTTTTGTTCCGAGCCAAGAATTCAAACAAAGGTTTGGATCGGATCCAATAAGAATGAAATATTCTTCGAATTCTCCATTGATACGACATGCTACTTTTTCCATTCATTCCTTTCTGGATCAGTCGTCGTCTTACAAACTCTATCGCTGGTATGAACGAATCCATTGCTTCATAAAAATGTGTAAAAAATCGAGTCGCACTTAAAAGCCGAGTACTCTACCATTGAGTTAGCAACCCGAATGAAACTAATATGAAAAAAAACTAATAAAATCGAATGTGTAGATACAATAGCAATCAAAAAAAGATTGAATTGTATAATAAAAAAATCCTATGGATATGGAACGGAAATAAAAAGATCCGTTTATTCACGATCGGATTATATTTGTTTGATACACTGTTGTCAATATTAATGTTAATGTTGAGAAAAAACTACAATGGAGAAAACAAAAGAATTAGAAACTTTTAATTTAAATAGTAACTAACAATTTAATAAATGCCAATTGAAATTTTATTTTATTTTTTTATTTTAATTTAATTAATATTAATAATAACAAATAATTATTAATAATAACAAAGTTCGTTTGTAAATTATAATAAAAAAATTCGAATACGAAAATGTATTAATGTATTATAATACTATAATACTAAACTATAATCCTAATAAATTAAAAAAAACAAACAATTTATGTTGAATTGGCACTACAAAACTAATCGACATAGATCCAAAAGGATGTATGCGAAAATTAAGGAAAAAAGAAAAGGGTAGAGATCCAATTTATTCAATCAAATTAATATTAATTAATAATTGAATCAATACAATCGAAATATGGACTAAGCAATTAACCTAACCCCCTTTTTTATTTCTTCAGAGAATTCCAATGAAAACCATCTCATTGAGAATAATGTTTTTATAAACCCTATTACTTCATTTATTGATTTGCTCTTTTTTTTCTATCCGTTTTATATTAATTTATATCAATAAAAATCGATTTTTGTGGTTGTAGAAAACAGCATTCTTATAGTATAGCAAATAATAAATTAGTATAGCAAATAATAAATGAAAAAAATTAGGTATGAATAGATAGCGGGGGGATAAGAGAGATAAAGGTTTATAGAAATATATATACAAGTTATCCACACCCTCTTTTGTTTCTTATTTCATTAATTGAATTTCGTTTGTTGATTAGGGCAAAGTTCGATAAAAACACCCGCCCTTTTTGAAATATCCTGAACAGTTCCTGTAGGTTGAGCGCCCTTTTCAAGGAAATCGAGAATAACAGGAATATTTAAATAGGTTTGATTCTTTATCGAATCATAAAAACCCACTTTCCGAAGATCTCTTCCCTCTCGTCGGGATCGAATATCAATTGCAACAATTCGATAAACGGCTCATTGGGATAGATGTATGGAGATGAACAATACACCCCCCCTAGAAACGTATAAGAAGTTTTCTCCTCGTACGGCTCGAGAAAATTAGATGATGCCTATGGGATAGAATATTATTATGAATTTGGATGTCAAATAGATCCATAAAATCATAAAATCAATTCGATTATGATTTCTAAGTACTTTTTTTTTCTTATTCTTTTTCTTTCCCGAAAAAAAATCACTCGTATTCGCAAACTCATAACTCAAGTTGGATAACTCTCAAATAACTCAAAACCTTTAAGTATTTCATTTATTGAGCGGTCTCTATCCCGTTTTTTGTCTCTCTTCTTTCGAATAGAATCTATTTTTTTTTTATTCTTGAGTTGTTGAGACAATTAAAAAAGGTATTTACTTGTTCCAGGATCCCTTAGATTTTCCTTGAATCGTTGGGTTTAGACATTACTTCGGGGATTTTTAATCATTTCAAAAATGGCAGCAACATACCCTTTTTTCTTTCTATCAAAGAATCATAGAAATGGATAATGGATTCCCGCAGATACACTTTGGATCGAAATCGTTTTACCAATTCCAACAAATTTTACTTTTTATTTTGTTTGAAACTTGCTCGAATTGGATCCTTTCGATTTCTATATATATATAGATAGATAGATATATAATAGATTTACGAAGTTGTTCAAATTTATTAATTTTCACTAACCCTAGATACTTGCTCTTGAAAAATGAATCAACTCGAGCTCCATCATGTACTATTACTATTTACATCATCAACCCCCCCCAAAAAAAAAACGAGTTCGAATGGAACAGAACAAACGATGTCGAGCCAAGAGCACCCTCATTTCTATATACAAATTTCTATATAATAGAAAAAGAGTGGATTAAGAATCCACAGCTAATTGAATCATGTCTTTCAAGTCGCACGTTGCTTTCTACCACATCGTTTCAAACGAAGTTTTACCATAACATTTCTCTGGTTTGGAGCCAGTATGTAATTAGGAAATCATGAATAGTCGTTGATTCAGTCGATCCATAGTAATCTATACGTTTTCTGAATGGGTAATTTCTAAAGAATAACGAAGTCTCATCAAAAATTCAAATGAAATCGATATTTTATTGTATGAATGGAATTTCTATTTTTTTATTTCTTTTTTTATTTTGAACATATAAAATATTCTATTTAATAACATGAATACAAATAAATTTAATAACATGAATACAAATAAATAAGTTTAAATAAGTTCTTTTTGAATATACATCGTAAAAGTAACTCAATTTAGACACGGATCATTAAAAATAAGAAAAAAGAATCACACTTTAGCCAATATTCTAGATTATAGATTGTTAAACCGAAAGTTTCTCAAAAAAGGGCAATCTTTATTCTAATAGAATATTTGTATAGAATATTTCTACTCTCATATGATATCTAGATCTATCTAGATCTATCTAGATAGATCATGCATGGATATGCTCTGGGACGGAAGGATTCGAACCTCCGAATAGCGGGACCAAAACCCGTTGCCTTACCACTTGGCCACGCCCCATTTCCAATTTCTATTGGACACTAATAAACACTAATATTAGTCTAATATTCCTATTGGTTGTTCGTCAATTCCAGTTCAAATATCGAAATCTCTATTTCGATAGAATGTTGCGAGGCTTTGGATATGTGTAGATATAGAATTAAACGGAAATTCTTGATCATTCCATAGAATGCAATTAAGATATTGTATGAAAGTATGATTTCTTATATTCTATCTTTTCTTATATTCTATCTTAAAGAACAAAATGTTTGCTATGCTTATGTTTAATATCTTTAGTTTGGTCTGTATTTGTATTAACTCTGCCCTTTATTCAAGTAGTTTTTTATTCGCGAAATTACCGGAAGCCTACGCTTTTTTGAATCCAATTGTAGATATTATGCCAGTAATACCTGTACTCTTTTTTCTCTTAGCTTTTGTTTGGCAAGCTGCTGTAAGTTTTCGATAAGATCTTTAATTTTTATACTATCTTAGACTCTTAGAAAAATTCAGAATTTATTCGCAAAAAAAAATTCTAACAATTCATAAGATCAGATAAGTCTTACAGTATGAATCCCCAATTCAAATATTGAAATTTTTTATACCCAAAAAAAAAGCTGGACCATCTCATTTCATCATTCTTACCCCCTTTTCCATTGAAAATGAAAAAAAATTCGATTTGAGTCCCCCACCAATATAGAATTGTGGGTATGAAAATTTTTATAATATATAATAAAGGACTCGGCTCTTATTTCAAATAAATTTATGAAAATTCCTTTCTATTATATTTCTAGAAACCACATCATTTCAACCACATCATTTCTTAGTGTCAAAAGAAACATAATGTATAGTATAGGAAAATCTATTCTCTTTTTTTTTTTTTTTTAATTGATCTTGGAGATTGTGTAATGCTTACTCTAAAACTATTTGTTTACACAGTAGTGATATTCTTTGTTTCTCTTTTCATCTTCGGATTCCTATCTAACGATCCGGGACGTAATCCGGGACGTGAAGAATAAAAAATAAATTTTTTTATTCTCCTTTCATGATTTTGAAATATTTCTTAGAATTTTACATCTTTCTACTTAATAATATAATAGAATATAATTCTAATATAATAGAATATAATTTAATAATAGAATATTGAATAATAAAAAAATCAAACAAACAAAGAAAATCTATAAATTAAGAGATAAAGAAAATACCAAATCATCGACGGAAACGGAAAGAGAGGGATTCGAACCCTCGGTACGAAAATTTCGTACAACAGATTAGCAATCCGACGCTTTAGTCCACTCAGCCATCTCTCCCAAATTGAAAAAATAGAATTCCTATGTTACATTATACAAACAAAAAAGAGAGATTGAAAAAGCTCCTCCTTTCTTTCTATCTTATCTCTCTTATTCTTCTATTTTTTTTTTTTTCTAGTTTTTCTATTTATTCTATATTATTATTCTATATTAGGATATCAAATTCTATTTAAAAATTCTATTTAAGATATCCAAAATCTTATAGAAATATATAAAATAGAATAGAATTCTAATAAATAATAAAAAAATACCCTTTTTTGTTTGTTCGAAGGGGTCGTGTTTTTTTTTTCTACAGCCCGGCCAGATCGGTACCTAGCCGGGCTTTTTTTGTTCTCATGAATCCCGTGAATCAAATTTATTTGATCTGAAAAAATACTTGTTATTGAAACAAGATCAAACAAAAGAAAAACTTTTTTATTCCTCTGAGATAGAACCAAAATGATAGAAGATCAAAATGCCATTTCTTATTATTCTTTATTTTCTTTATTTTTTCCAGCAAAGTACCCGTACCTAAAAATGTAAAAAAAAAAGCAAATACGAATAAAAAAAAATGGAGATTCTTTCACAATGCATTTTCTTTTTATGTTATGACGAAAAGAATTTTGTCAAGATGTATTTGTCAAAGCACCTTCAGCAAAACAAAAAAGGTAGTCCTTTTTTCTTGATTTCATTAGGTCCCCTTTACGAAAGAAAACACGTCAAAACTCAAATTTTCATGATTCTTTTATTATGATCCTTTTTTGGATTCCGACGGATTCTCCTGTTCGACAAAAGATCCGTTTATATACAATAATTGCATTGTAGCGGGTATAGTTTAGTGGTAAAAGTGTGATTCGTTCTATTGACCCCCTAATAGTTAAGGGGTCCCTCGTTTGATTCATATTCCGATCACAAACTTATTTCTTAAAAGGATTTAATCCTTTCCCTCTCAACGAACGATTCGAGGAAGAATATACATTATCGTAATTTGTATCCAAGAAGAATCAATTCGAAATTGAAAAATGGAATTATGAAATTACGAAACATAAGTTTTTTGAATTGGATCACAATACTCACAATTTTTTAAGTATGAGTAAGGGATCCATGGATAAAGATATAGAAAGTTTATTTCTAATCGTAACTAAATCTTCCATTTTTTTATTTGTATATGAGAAATTGAAGCAAACTAGCTATTAAACGATTCCTTTAGTTTACTATAGACATCGACATAGAATATGTATTTTAGCTCGGTGGAAAAAAATGCTTTTCCTAAGGATTCTTTCAAATAGAAAAGAAATAGCGAACGAAGTAAGTAGAAAAAAAATTGTTATAATTTTTCCTCCTCTTCTATAGGGATCATCTAAAAAGCGGGATGTTTTGAATGCATTCAGAACGAAAGGCTGACATAGATGTTATGGGTAGAATTCATTTCATTTTGTTCACACCTTCTCCATTTTGTTAAATTTATCTATCTCTCTCTATCTTGCATAAAGGAGCCGAATAAAACCAAAGTTTCACGTTCGGTTTTGAATTAGAGACGTTAAAAATGATGAATCAACGTCGACTATAACCCATAGCCTTCCAAGCTAACGATGCGGGTTCGATTCCCGCTACCCGCTTCTATTCTATCAGTGGATATTGGAATCTATATAAT